TTGAAATTGAAAATCCTTCCTCGAATTGTGCTATTTCATCAGATCCCGGATGTACTATTCTTAGAAAGCCAAGTTATATGAACCGATCCGACTGTATTCAATCTATAAAATGGAATTTTACTCTGCCTTGGAATCTATCTTCTGCATTCTGTGATCAAAGCAAAGGACAATACATATGGCTCAACAATTTGAGATTGAAAACGAAAAAAATTGTTCTGAAAATAACAGATCAATTCACTCTATCAATAACTAAGCCTAGTAAGGTTCATTATCAAATTTCTTTTGATATTGATTATAACATGAATCCATTATATGAACTCAACAAGAATGGATCGTTGAGATCGAATCGGATCTTTAACCACAGAGAGAAATTGAATAATAAATCTTTATGGGTCCTCCTTAATATTACTGATAAAGAGGATGAATATTTAGATCAAATAATCGACAAAGAATTAAGCCAAATCAATTCCAAAAATCGCTTGGAGATAGGAACCCCTCTTAACGATTATAGAACTGAAGCTTTCAATTGGTATGAATCAATTCGGTATAAGATTGCCGGGTATTCAGAAAATGCATTCAATAGATTCTATTTTATGAGCAGGTTAAGTCGCAATTTAAAGGATCAAATTCGAACAAATTGGATAGCAAATGAAAGTTTGAATAATGTAACGAAAAATACAATTGACCGGCATTCATCCAGTTGGAGAAAAAGTCAGAGAGAATGGTTCAACCATTCTATTATTCGAACGGATAAACATATCAATCGGAATTTGAATGTGTACAAATGGTCCAATCAGACCGAATACTTTATGAAATATTTGAAACATGTTTTTTCTAAACAAAACTATTTTCAAATAGTGTTCGATCCAATTGAATCATGTACTAATACTAATCAAGATTCAATTGGTTGGTCTGTAAATCCCAACAAAAAAGATTATTCAAAGTTTTCTTCCCTTTTTGAAATTACTGTGGAGATCTTAAATTCGAAGTTCGATATCATTTCGAAGTTCAATTCTAAGTTCGATATTTTCATTTCGATTTTGGATTTTCGCTTTAATGAGCTAAAAAGTCTTAATTATCAACGATTAAATGAGTTGTTGGATCCAATTGGTGCTCTAATCGTTCATTTCAAAACATTCAAACCCTTTCTTTTGGATGACCATAATCTTTCACAAAGATCAAAATTATTGATCGATGAAGGAACAATTGCACCATTTGTTCCGAATGAGATACCGATTAATCCATGGATTATTGACTTATTCGATAATGAAAAGAATCGCATGGAATCGTTCGATAACACTGATTTTTCGACGATATCCAACGATCGATACAATTGGTTGAATCCCGTGAAACTATCTGATCAGAGCTCATTGAGAGCTTCTTTTCACGGAGCAAATACGCTCCAATTTTTTGATTATTTGCATCATCCTCGGTCAAATTATAGGAAGAGATTACCTTCTTATATGGAAAGAATTAATATAAAAAGGAAGAATCTTACATATGGACAATTATTCAATCTTTTACCCATCCACAACAATCTCTCTTCTTTGCCCATTGGTGAAATAGGAACCGTTCACTCGGAGAAAGAGACTATTTCATTCATCAAGTCACAAGTATCTAACATATTATTACCTAAATATTTACAACGACAACGAAGTGGTGACCAAACATTTGTATTAATCTATGACTTGTACAGATCCTTCAATTTACTAACTCGATTGAATCCATTCGTTCGTGACAAGAGATATCTTTCCTCGATCGAAGATATTTCTACAACGCCTTTAACAAAAGAACAAATAGTCAATTTGGAAAAAACTTTTTGCCAGTCTTTTTTCAATAGATCCGATTCAGAAGAAAACAACCTCGATCAGTACCTTAAAAAGAGTTTCAGTTCAAACACGGGTCTTATTGAAACTCAATCTTATAAAGATGATTTACTATCCGAAATATTTCCCAAAAAGAACCAGGAAATGTTTCATCGTATTCAAGATTGGTTTGTAACCGAAAGTTTTCAAAACATAATTGGAAACGAAGGCATAGATGGGAGGAGTACCGTTTCCAATTCATCTCAAGAGGAACGGAATATTCTACCATCACCGCGTTTTAATGAATGTGTTAAGAAACAGGAGATGTATAGGTTCTATCGAATAGATAGTATTTTTTCAAAATGGGATTTGTTCAAAAAATATATGCCATGGTTTTTTACTTCTGCATGGTGTAAATATATTGAAAATATTCTTTTAGATACTCTTCCGGAGATATTACTACATGGCAGTAATCCATTTGTATCGATTTTGCGAGATAGTCAGCATAATATTATGCATAAATTGAATTTATTGTGGGAACCTATACAATGGAAATTGAGAACGAATCTTTTCAAATTGATTTTTAGATTCAGAACGAATCTTCTGAATAATTTTTTGTTTCTAAATAATCCTTTGGATTCTGCTTTATCTTCCTGCGAGGATTTTTTAATAGAAGAAACTAATTCATCAGTTCCATTAATATGGGCACATCTGAGATTATTAAATGCTCGGGGGTATGAATATTGGATTCTTATCCCTTTTGTCGTCTTTTTTGGGTATTGTGTTCTTCAATATTTTCAAGTGATTTCCTTAATCTTTATCAAATTAAAGATAGACTTTGAACTCATCAAGTATTTAAAGGATCCGTCGTACGTGATAGAGTTGCAAAAAATGACTCTCTTGTTCTCTGATATAGGGGACACATCCAGCTCTTCTTCTATCAAGAGGAAGATGAAGAATAGAAAGCTTAATTTGCCCATAACTAGAATAAAAGAGTTGAACAGATGGTGTTCCAGCATGGATATATCCGAAAAAGAGATAGAATTACTAGTTCAGTTTCTAATGACAGGAAGAAACATTTCTCAATATGGATTGAATTTTACTTACAGTCAGAATTTCAAGAAGGAACCGGGTTCTCTAATCACTGGACAGCCGGGAATTATTTACTTACAATATGTGGCCTACACTTATCAAAAAGATCTAATGAATTACGAGTTTGATCAATTTTGTTTAACAGAAAGATCGGTATTCCTTGCTTTTTGTCAGAAGATTACCTCTTCACAAATATTTATTCAAACCAATCCCGCATTGAATATAACCCCTTTCTCACTCCACTCAGGATCATTACTTTCCAAAGGGATTTTACTGATAGCTCCTATAGAAACTGGTCAATCCTGTTTGGTCAAAAGTATAGCAACAGACTCTTATGTTCCTTTAATCAAAATATCTCTGGACAAGTTCTTGTCTGGTCAATATTTAAATTACCCTGATACTCAAAGTATTGATCCTGATTTTGAGAATTTGGTGACAGAAAAAATGCAACAATTCCATCTTACCTTTGAATTGGCGAAAAGAATGTCTCCTTGCATAATTTGGATTCCAAACATTCATGAACTGAATGTCAATGACCTGACTCTTGGTTTAGACTTAACTGAGTCTTTCCTTGGTTTATTACTGCACCATATCTCTAGAGATAAAGATTCTCTTAGAAATATTCTTGTTATTGCTTCGACTCATATCCCCCAAAAAGTGGATCCAGCTCTAATATCTCCAAATCGATTAGATAGATCGATCAATATTCGAATGCTTGTTAACCTACAACGACGAATGGTACTTCCTATTCTTTTAGGTATGAAAGGGTTCTACTCGGAAAAAGAGTGGTCCTCTTCCAATGAATGTGCATCTAGAACCATAGGTTGTGATGCACGAGATCTAACAGCACTGGTCAATGAAGCCTTATTAATTAGTATTACCCGAAAGAAATCAGTTATAGACACTAATACAATTCGATTAGCTCTTCATAAGCAAATTTCGAATTCTAAATCTATGGATGGATCCGATCAAAATGACAAAATACTTATCTACAAGGTAGGAAAGGCTGTTATACAAAATACACTTCGAAGGAATTCTCCCATGAATTCTCTATCTACCAAAAAGGAATTATGGAAGAAAAGGTTTTCTTATTTGTCCGAATGGTATTTAGAACCTTCGATTGCCGAAACAACTATGAAGGAATTAACTATACTCCCCCATATTTTGGGTTGCTTGGCCGGATCAGCGGCTCGAGATTCTTGGTCTATATCGGAACGAAATAGAGAGAATTGGATTCCTCTAGATAGATTCGCTGAGCATGATTTTTATCTAGCTTCTAGTCTTTTAGAAAGTCTTCTGGTGGAGTTTCCATGGTCAGGAATATGTCGGGGTAAGTCCGATAAGGATCAAATTACATTTGTTCCTCAGCCCAAAACGAGAAATAATCTAGATATTATACGATTTCTGAAAGAATATGAATTGAAGTTTATACAAGAAACTCTCGGCGCAAAACAAATGGATAGGGATACGGATGAAGAATTGATCAGTAAAGTAGTTTGGGCTCCTAGGATCTGGCGTCTTAGTTTTTTTCGCAGTAATCGATTCGATCGTACAATAAGACCCAATGAGTTGGGATCTTCGTATAAGTTCGGATCGGTTAAAGAAAAGCAGAGAGGAAGATCTCAAATTTCTATAGAATATTCGATGCAATATAAACCCTCCAAGAAACCATTGTTCTTTTTAGGAAGACGATTTCTTTGGGATTCCTTCCTATTTCAAGAGCAGCGCCTTGTGTTTTCACGCCGAGAATTTTTCGCAAATGAAGAACTGCTAAAAAGGCTTTATATTACTCATAGTTCAATGAGAAGAGCATCAAAATATGGTTTTTTCCCTAAAAAAAGTCTCCAAGGTACTTTTCGTAGATATAATTCAAAATCCATGACCAATTCGGTTTTTATAATGAATGAGTGGAAACCTATAGGAAAGGAACATATCGAGGATTTCAAACGCATTCAAGCAATTAGTATCCAATTGGAACGTCTGCAGCCATATTCTCCTCTATTTACATATCAACGTTGGTTGATCGAAAATCCGAGAGAAAAGGTTGACCGCTTCGAATCGTTAATTCATCGCCAAAGATGGCTCGGAACCAATAGTTTATTATCTAATGAATCTTTTCTTTATAATACTCTATCCGAGAGTTATCAATATTTATCAAATCTGTTCCTATCTAACAGAATGTTATTGGATCAACTGACAAAGACATTGTTGGATAAGAAATGTCTTTTTCCAAATGAAATTGAACACTCAATTCATACAACAGGATTCAAATTTAACATCAGCCGGGAGAATCTGTAATCATCGATGAAAGAGCAATGGAATATGGAAGTAAGTAAAACAAAATGAACCGGGCAGTAGGGTCGTGGAAACCAATGAGAAGTTCTACATATGCTCCGATTTAAGATCCTATAAGAAATCCTTTCCTGGTCCAAGAATAGTAAGTATTTAGAGGAAAAAAAAAGACTTGATAGATCTTTAATTTTAAGATAGGTTTCTCACTCCGAGATCTCGACCATGTAAGAGTAAGCATGGTAAGGACTAGAGTCACAGGATCCAACGTAAATAGAGTGTTTAGGTTCGGTTGCAACCCCCGGATCTTGCAAGATCTTGAGAGGGGTATATGGTCAATCTATGTATCTTGCAAGACCTTAACAGATTCTTCTCAATCTGTGTCCTTAATGAAATATACTTCATAATACGAGGGTGGACCATTTCGGAAATGAAATAGAGAAGATCGCCAAGATCCTGCCTGTGATCCACTGTCCTATTCTAACAGCTTTAACTTGTAGGTAATTGTCGGAATACCTCGTATCAACAGATACGAAGGAAATCTATCCCAGTCTATTGAGAGATTCTCATACGAGATTTGCCATTGGATTGCTCATTCAATAAGCATGATAAATTTTATGCCTTGAAGAGGACTCGAACCTCCACGCTATTAAGCACGAGATTTTGAGTCTCGCGTGTCTACCATTTCACCATCAAGGCATCCCGAAAGTGAATCCTATTCCATGAATAGGATTCATATATATATTGAACATATCGGGATATGTTCAATATATATAGAATATATGTAAGAGATAGCGTATTGGAGTATTGATATCGATCGGTCGTATAGGTTCATAATATAGAATCCAATTCTTTTTCTTTTTACTTTCATTATTTGGAGGATATTTCATATACATAAAGAAGATGACTGAACATCTTTTCTTTTTCGATTTAATAGAAGCCTAAAGAATTTAATATGGTACCAAATAACAATATGTAAAGAACAGGTTCGACCCTATTATATCTATTCCTGAATAGAACGGAGCGGCCAGATATCCATATTTCAATAGATAGATCTCTATGTGCATATATATCCATTGCCATGCGTTCGTTCGATGAAGATAGGAACGAACATCGAAGATTCGATTCAAGCGGCTGGAGCAGCTATTTTCGGAGCGAAAGAAAAGCAACGACTGGAATGGGAGAATTGTTGAAAGGAGGATCCCTCACTCCTTTCTCTCATTCAGAACCGTGCATGGGACTCGAATCTCGCACGGTTCCTAAGTGATAAAGAAGGAATAACATAATTATCTGATTCCTTTTTTATTACCTTCCTCGCGTATGTATGTATAAGACCAAATCTATTCAATCAATAGAAAGTATTACCAATCCCTCTTACAAAATCTCTTTGTTAATTCAAAGATATTAGTTGTTTCTGACCTTGCTTTACCTTAATTGTTATTTTGACAAAAAATATTTGAAAAAACCTTTTTTTCGGTAAAAGTGATGTCTTGGTCCGAGTGGGGGTAGGGATAACAGTCCTTTTCTTTATCTTTTCCACATGTCCATAGAGTTTTGAGAGATATAAAAATTGATAAAAAAGAAAGATATCTATTCACTCTATTTTATTATAGAGGTAATAATTTGTAGAACGAATCGCACTCCTTCATATACGTAAAGGGTCCATTGATGTAAAGGAACTGGAGAAAGTTCGAATCCAATTCCTACAGTTATGGATATAAGAGCAATCCAAATTCCTGGAGAGTTCTAAATTTGTGTATCTATTAGACCATTTACTATTTATTGAAGCTCAATCTCTCCCCCGGATAGACCATATAGCCAAGAAAGACCATAGACCAGAATGGAAAAACTTGCCCCACCCATAAGTAAATATTTCATAGTAGCCTCATTGGGTTGGAGCGTACATCTCTCTTAGTATATCAATATAATAGATAAGAACATGAACTGAAACATTCTGAAGCTATCAAGCCATTAGCACCACGTAAAAACATTCCTCCTAGAGCAGCTGTTAATATGAATAAAAGAAACTCTGTTATAGCCATTTCTGTACATTGAATGTACTCCACGGATAGAGGAACACATAGAGTTGAACGTAGTAAATTGATGAATCGAAATATTTCGTTTCAATTGTTCGTTCGGAAATGACCCAAAGAGCTGATAATAGGTTCTTCTCTCCATCGAAATGATAAGACCGCTATGCTTATTACTAAACTTTTTAAGAGATGAAATAGGACCAAGCTATATCTTCTTGATCAGGGATTAAATTGATCATCAAGAATTAGGCCGAGAATCAGGATACATTCTGGCCGGGGAAAGATAACTTCCATGGAAGAAAAGCAAATGAAACTCTTTCAAATGATCTCAGGGTATAATTGAAAATGAAGTTTTCACTTTGTACATGCCAGATCATGAATTAGTAATTTCATTCAATCTCTGAAAGAGTAGAAATATGTTCCAACTTCCAATTTTCGGAATAGGAGATTTACATAATCCTCATGAATAGGATCGAATATTCCTCCATAATCTATCTCCTTATTCCTTAAGGAAGCCTTCCCAAGAGGACTTAGTTGATCTATCTATGATTTATGTTCCTTCTTCTTTTTTCTCTTTTGTTCCGATAAAATGGATCCATCCCGATCCGAACGGGAATCAATTTATAATTTATCAGGATATGTAAATCAACTATATAGATAGGTAGATCTCGCTCGATCCTTTTTATTAATTAACGGAAATGTGCAAAAGCTCTATTGGCCTCTGCCATTCTATGGGTCTCTTCCTTTTTGCGTATAGCATTGCCATTCCCTCTGGCAGCATCCATTAATTCGTGACTCAATTTGAAATCCATATTTCGACCCGGACGTTTTCGAGATGCCCCTAATAACCAACGAATGGCAAGTACTTTTCCTTGTGTAGATCTTATCTCGATGGGAACTCGATAAGTTGATCCACCCACACGTCTTGCTTTTACTGTGACATTGGGAGTTACTCTACGTATTGCTTGGCGTAGAACAGATAGTGGATTTTTCTCTGTCTTTTGTTGAATATTTTTGATGGCTCGATAAAGAATTCGATAAGCCAATGATTTTTTCCCGTTTTTAAGAATACGGTTAACCACCATGTTAACTAATCGATTATGATAAATAGGATCGGATTTTGCAGTTTTTTTTTCTGCAGTACTTCGCCGTGACATGAGTGTGAAAAAGGTTCAAGAATCTATTTCATAAAGGCTGAATGAAAATAAATCATTTATTTTGGCTTTTTGACTCCATATTGTAGGGTGGATCTCTAAAGGTATGAAAGATCTCCCTCCAAACCGTACATACGACTTTCGTCGAATACGGCTTTCCACATGATTATATCTGCATAGATGAGATATATTCTTTATGCATATAATTCTGTTTACTCACTCTCGATTGAGTATCCGTTCCCTTTCTTTCTTTTGCTATGATTGGAAATCCTGTATTTTACATATCTATACGATCAAGTCCTTAGGTTTACAAAATAGTGTATAAAAAAAGTGTTTCAAATCATTGCTATTTGACTCGAACCTGTTCTAAAAAGGTCAAGGTATTTCAAATTTTCTGTTGAAACAATCAGGGAAAACTTCGAAAATGATTTCGATATTAAACCTTAGACATATAATAGTTCCAAATCTCCTAGAAAAAGAAGATCGTTTGTTTTACGGTAGCCTGCTCTAGTCCCCTTACAAAACGTTCGTTCTTAGGTTAGCCATATACTTCACATGTTCCTAGCAATTCACATGGCATCATCATGAAATGATACAAGTCTTAGATAAGTAAGAATATACAACGCACTAGAACGCCCTTGTTGACGATCTTTTACTTCGGCAGCATCTAGGGTTCCTCGAACAATGTGATATCTCACACCGGGTAAATCTTTAACCCTTCCTCCTCTTACTAATACTACAGAATGTTCTTGTAAATTATGGTCAATACCAGGTATATAAGCAGTTATTTCAAATCCAGAGGTTAATCGTACTCTGGCAACTTTACGTAAGGCAGAGTTTGGTTTTTTGGGGGTGATAGTGGAAAAGTTGACAGATAAGTTGTCTTCACTGTCACTCTACAAAACCGTACATGAGATTTGCACCTCATACGGCTTCTCGTTCGATTCTTTCGAAGTAGGATAAATTGGATTTTTTTCGTTGTTCGAGAATATTCATATTCCCTTCCTTCATGCATTATGTCTCAAAGAGTAACTGGAACCAATTCAGTAAAACACGTTTTCGTGTTCTAACCAAACACTAATGAATCATCTTTTTTTCTTTTTTTTTTTTAAGATTATGCAAAATCTTCGGGATTTCTTATTCCTTCTCTATTCCCATCCTATAAGTATAGCGTCTGAAAAAATACTCTTTTGTATGAATCGACATTATTACATGCTAATTCCTTCTTGATATCTCGATATATCATTCCTCCAAATCACAAATTGGATTCGAAATTGACGGGTTAATGTGAGCTTATCCATGTGGTTATACACTGTTCGAATTCGAACAGGAATCAATTTAATGAAAGATCTTGGCTTTCGTGCTTTGGTTGGGGTTGTCCAAGATCATTTCGATGACCTATGTTGAAGAGAATCCATATCTATATGAGATATGATCGACTGTGTAAGGCCCGCAAATAGCAATCGATATGGCCAGAGAAAGTATACGGAAAAGGAAGTTCCTTTTTATCTGATTAGTCAATGATCTCGCTCGGTGAGTCTTTTCTCCTATGATGAACTGCTGGCATCAGTCCTATATCTTGTTTCTGTGGATCGGTGGAAAAAAAAGTAAGGGCTCAGCGGGAAGAGGATTGTACCACGAGAGAGCGAAGGGGTCAATCTGTTCCGAAGAGACAACATGCATTTTGGAAATGTAGTTGTACTCTCACATCGATCCAGATTCAGAAGTATTTCCATCTAGGGAAGTCAATATTTGCCCGCTAGGCAAGAGGATAGCGATGCTAGTTACAAATTATGTTCCGGTAGGATGTAAATGTATTTATATTAAGTAGTTAACGGTTGCATAGCATAGGGTCTTCTCTTTTCTGTTCTGTAATGATGGATCCCGTACGTGTTCCTGAGAAAAGGAATTTGTTCATTTTTGGGGTCTCGAAGTGGAAAAACATCGAAACTTTTGAATGGAAAGAGATATAAAAGATATAAAAGTAGATCTTATTTTTCGGAAACGGTAATATCCTTGGTGCAAGAAGAACAATTTGATCCGTATCATCTCCGTATAATCTTTACTCGATCCTGTTCTCCTTGTTTTTCCAAACAATATTAAGTCCTTTTCGCACGCACTAGTGCTAGATCGGATCAAACATGCTGAACAAAATATTTTTCATGTTAATGTAAAACTTTCTTGATCGAGATAGGTAAAATATTACCGATTTTACGGGACCATATGTTATGATTCGAATCAGTAGGAAATACTATTTTCGATAGAATTGACTCAGAAAAGTATCTAGTCTTTTCTTTCTCATTCTTTCTTTTCGTAGTAGTGTGAAAGTCTGGCTTCAAGTTGTTCGAGATAAAATAGTGGGATAGTGGTGTTGAGTCTATCGACCCTTTGGTAAGTTATTATTCATAAGTCAGTTCTCTTTCCAGATGAGGGTAGGGAAGGGATATAACTCAGCGGTAGAGTATCACCTTGACGTGGTGGAAGTCATCAGTTCGAGCCTGATTATCCCTAAACCTAATGTGAGCCCTTCTATCTATTTTTTTTTTTTTATTTTATGACTCTTCGTATCGTAGGAGGCCCGTGGTATTTACATGATAGGGTATGGATGGCTATACTGGAAGTGAGCTCCGGGCCGATATGAAGCGAATGAATACAAGTTCAAGTTATGCCTAAAAACAATTCTGAATGTATGTGAGCCCTTCCATCAAACAAATTTATGTTTTGAATATTATAGCTCTCTTCACTCCAGAGGCTCGCTCGTTTCATTTACACGAACTCTTTCTTTTTCATGGTATTGAATTATATTCATTCTCCCTGTAATTGGGGTAAAAAATAAATGAAAAAAAGAAGATCCTGGCTAATAAAATGGGAAGAGATACAAAGTTATAAATTTCTATGCAATCCATGGACCGAATCCAATTTGATGAGATTTTTAATGAAAATCCTTTCGCATCGGAAGCGCCTTATAAAGCTCTTTGACCTTAGAATTCTCAGTACGTTGCTTTTACGCGATCTACGTAAAAGAAATCCATATTTTTTGATAAAAGGTGTAGTAGTACTTACATTCTCGGTCCTCATATATCACGTCAATCATAAAAGTAGTATGATCGAGAGAAAAAATTTCTGTTTGATGAAACTATTTCCTATACATATAAACTTTATGGAACTCGGAAATGAGACATCGGAAGAATATTTAAAACCTTTAAACAAAAATTGGTTTATATTTCCGCATCTTTTCCTGTCTTTCCAATTGAAAAGATCTTACAATCGATCCATAAAGCATTCCAATCCCATTAGTTTCAATTCAGGATATGACAGGAACATTAACAAGAAGGATGAGATGATCGCGGAGAATCAAGGACCGAGTGAAACTCATTCGAAGAAGGATGAAAAAGAAAGATATTCCCTCGATATCGATCGTTATATAAATATATTCTATAAAATGGATGAGAATATATCATGGAAATTTACCTTTAAATTGAATTGGTAGATTCCATTATTATTTATTTTACGTGTTCGTCGAGAGAATGGATTGATTCAATTTGCAGCAGACTCCGATAAAGAATATGCGGAGTTCTCTACGAGAGAAATGAATAAATGAAATACATAAGATGTCTTTCACATCACAATATATGAATTAAACCCATTGTTCCTTATGGCAGTTCCAAAAAAGCGTACTTCTAGATCCAAGAAAAAAATTCGTAAAAATGTTTGGAAGGGAAAAGCATATCGGGCCGCAATAAAAGCTTTTTCTTTAGCTAAGTCTATCTCCACCGGTCATTCAAAAAGTTTTTATTGCATAGCCAATGATGATTCCTCTGGATCATCCGAATCAAAATTGAAATCAATTGATTTGGATGATCCATAGCACAACACGAGCGAATATACGACACCACCCTTCAGGACCCTGGAGAATGGTGATGCGAAATAAATCATTTTATTCGGGTACTCCAAGGGTGGTTGTACGAAAGGGACACGGTCATTAATTAGTTCCATTACAGTACTTCCCTTCAGCCAATCTGGAGAAATGGGGAATTTAGAAACCATTCCTCTATTCATTCCGCCTTCCTTCCCACTGGAAAAGGATTAGAGTTCATCATTTTTTGTAAGGATCCCGAATGAACTTCAGCATTACCATTATGCTATATTTCCGGTAGCTAAACCTTATCAACATCCCAATCCATCCATTTCGATCCGAAACTAGAATCGAAACGATTTCATTTTTTATAAATAATGGTACAGAACCTACGGAATCATGCATGGGGATGATATTATTTTATGATGGAATCGCTCGTGCATTTCGTAATAGATGCAGGTTATTGCTCTATGGTGAATAATTACTAATTTGTAGTTTCAGATATCTCGATTCATTCTTCTTCTGCTTCTGCTCCTCCCAATGATTCATCCCCTTATTGGGTCTGAACCCATTCTTTCCCTCCTTTATGGTTGGATGGAAAAGAGTGCTCAATCCTTTAGGAGAACTCAAAGTCATCATCGTTATTCGTATCTCTACCATTTATAATGCGTAATGCCCAAACTATTGTAGCAGAGATACATAAAAAGAGCTGACCAAAATAAATATAGGTGCGTAATCTAGTGTAACTTTTTATCCTATTAATGAAACCCCTTTCTACATCTCAGTAACTAAAATAGGATCAATTAATTAGCAGCCTGTATATAGTCATATTAGCCCGTATGTAATATTATTGTGAGCTATCAATATATTTGGATGTCTCCCCTAAAATTGAAAAGTCCAACAGGATATTGGAGAAAAATAACACGGGAAATCATGGATCAGAAACATAGTTTCGTTCTAGATATGTATATAATCAAACCATCCAATCAAAAAGATTGAAAAGTGCTGAGCCATGTATCTCTCTTTATTGTTTGGAATCTAGCTGCTCCGACCATCGTGAACCAAAATTGAAAGATATTCTTTGTCCGATAACGCATGTTACTATTTCCTCATTCTCTTTCGGAGCAGCGGGATCTGAACCCACGACCTCCATCACCCCAAGATGGCACGCTACCAAGCTGCGCCATGCTCCGTTATAACCATCAACCAACATAAAATTGATTCAAATGTCAATGCCCCAACTTATATTTTATTTGGACATATGTTATATTCACAGATTACTCCCTCTGCTAGACACGTTCATAACATTGACGATCTGGTGTAAATAAGCTAGTATGGTCCCTACGAAGCCGCCATGGTGAAATTGGTAGACACGCTGCTCTTAGGAAGCAGTGCGAGAGCATCTCGGTTCAAATCCGAGTGGCGGCATTTTTTCAAGAAGATCTCATCAATCAATTCTTCCTATGTAGCAATATCTGTTCAATCTATTTCCATTGTGATAGATCAATCCTATCTTTCCATCATAGATCTCATTTGGGAATAAAATGAATAAATGGGTTTATTATGATATTCATAACTTTAGAACATATATTGGCTCACATCTCTTTTTCTCTTATTTTGGTTGTCACTCTCATTTATTGGGGAACCTTAGTTTATCGAATTGAAGGACTAAGTAGTTCGGGAGGAAAGGGCATGATAGTTACTTTTCTTTGTACAACGGGATTATTAATTACTCGTTGGCTCTATTCGGGACATTTACCGTTGAGTAATTTGTATGAATCATTCATGTTCCTTTCCTGGAGTTCATCCGTGCTCCATATAGTTCTAGAAGTACGGAGCCGAGATGATCGGTGGTTAGGTGCAATCACGGCGCCAAGTGCTATGTTAACTCATGGTTTTGCTACTTTAGGTCTTCCGGAGGAAATGCAACGATCCGGAATGTTAGTACCCGCGCTACAATCTCATTGGTCAATGATGCATGTAAGTATGATATTGTTCAGCTATGCAACCCTTTTATGTGGATCCCTAGCATCAATAGCTCTTCTAGTAATTATGTCCGGAGTAAATAGACAGGTTCTTCTTGGTGCGATGGACAATTTATTTTCCCGATCCATTCTTACCAATGAAAATTTTTATTCACATGAAAAACAAAAAAGTGATTTGCAATACACTTTTTCTTTTTCATCAACGAATTATCGTAAATGTCAATTGATTAAACAATTAGATAATTGGAGTTATCGTGCGATTGGTCTCGGTTTTTCTCTTTCAACCATAGGTACTCTTTCTGGAGCAATATGGGCCAATGAAGCATGGGGATCTTATTGGAGCTGGGATCCAAAAGAGACTTGGGCATTAATTACTTGGACCATATTCGCAATCTATCTGCATACTAGAATGAATAAGGGTTGGCAGGGTGAGGAACCGGCAATTGTGGCTTCTTTAGGATTTTCTATAGTTTGGATCCGTTATTTGGGGGTCAATCTATTAGGAATAGGGTTACACAGCTATGGATGGTTGGAACCATAAATGGACCGAATTCCGGGAGGGAAAAGGAAGGATAGATTCGATCCAGTTCCTTTATGTAATTGAAAATAAGTGACATCAATAACTGGTCCAAGTTATTTCAAAGATTTATTATAGAATTATGGAATCACTACTTGAAATAACTTGAACTATATTAGATCAAAATAAAAGATAAAGAATTTCATTGTTGATTCGCTCCATTCCATTAATCTCTCAAAAGAGAAAAAAGTTGGATCCATTAATTCTATTATATAGCTAACAATCCATTCGGAAAGTACAAAAATAATTTTTTGCCCTTCATTTCATGGATGGAAGGATCGAGATGAACTAACTTCTACCCCATCATCCAATATAAAGAGAACTGGATCGGGATAAGCACCAATACCTATTATGGGTAGAAAGAGACAGATCAGGATTCAAATCTCTCTTGGTCCAGAATCCGTTATATGAGGGTTCGTCACATTCTAAACTTATATAGAATATTCGACGTAACATAGACAACAAGTGGATGGGAGTTAATATCGTTCCAATTGCCGCTATTGCAGTAACAATGATTCAATTTGGAAGGTCGAATAATATTTATCCAGTCATTTTTCTCGGGAAGAAAATCTAATAGATTCTGCCACAAAACCACGGATTTCCGGCAATGCAAAAGAAGACATTTAAAAACTACTGGACATAGTCTTTTAGGTATTAGCATAGCCCTACCATTTATTTCATTAAGAAGAAGAGTACGTATCCTATCGTCACTTGTTCCCGCTAAGAATGAAAGTGCCGCACCAATTGATCCATGAAAGATCATTTTCAAATGGATCCATTAAGACCTGTATCTACCATGGAACCAATAATTACAAAACCCATATGGGATACTGAAGACTATCCTCCTTTTCCAATTCCGTTGACCCAGAGAAGTTGGAGCTGCATAGACGATTTGAACCGCTCCTATGCGAAAATCAATATAAAATGAGCATGAGGTAGCAATTCTATGTTTGGATTAACCCATATCCTCCCATTTGAAATGGAACGGCTACTGAAGCATACATGTACTATAATGTGCTTACCCATGAGTATTAGGTAACCAGGTATGTAAGGGAAAAATTGGTGATTTTATTGCATAAAATGCAATGCAACGATCGAAGATTTTGAGTAACTGGCCAAGCAACTGAAATGGCCAAAGTGGTAACAAATCCCGTCAAATAGGTCCAATGGAAAGTCCGTCAATTCCCAATCTCCAATGAAAATAAATAAGATCTATCCAGTTAGACTCTTTCTTCTTTCAATCGGATCAATGAATTATCGAATTGGAAATGGTAACGGACGGAATGTATAGGTAATGAGGAAGAGTTCTAGTAAAAAAATACCTAGAGTATACCATCGGATCAGCCCCTTTATGGATGGGGAAATAATGATATTACCGAACCTGCAGATATGGGCGAACTAACAAATATTGTTGACCGAGCCAAGGTAATTCGCTCATTATAGAAATAGAAGATACTTTCCATCTCTCTCTATAAAAACCCATACTCGAAATCTTGGATTCGAGTATGGGTTTTTATCAGTGGATAAAAAAAAGAATGAAAAAATATGAGATGGATTTAACCATTTTTATTGTGCATATTGATCAGTAAGCTAGACCCATACTACGAGTTGTCTCATGCCATAAATAAACACGTACACTCAAGAAATCTGTTGGACAAGCGGATTCGCACCGCTTACAACCTACGCAGTCTTCTGTTCTTGGAGCAGAAGCAATTTGCTTAGCCTTACATCCTTCCCAAGGTATCATTTCCAATACATCTGTGGGACAAGCTCGTACGCATTGGGTACAACCAATACATGTATCATAAATTTTGACCGAATGTGCCATTGGATCTCCATTAGTTAGTAAAAAGTTTTAAATTGAATAAGATCATATATAGCCAAATCTTCTAATATATGCCCAATAAAGATGGCTAATAACGGGATATTATGAATATAAAACGAATTCTATTTGGAACCAATATGTTAAGGTTCTGTATTTTTGTCAATGGGACAAAGATATTTGTATCATTTCGATCCCTCCAAATCACCCCGAATATGGTCCAATCATGACAGGTAATTTGAATAATGAGTTTTATATGTATCAATAATGTTTTTGATCAATCGTAATACTATAGAGATTTCGATAGATTCTGGTCATATTGAATAGATATTCTGATCCCTCTCTCCAAAAATAGAAGAGAAGGGAGTTTGTGAAAAATATAGGAAGAGAGAGTTTGCGTACCGATATCCGCCATGAAAAGCTAAGCTATACGACCCAACTCTAGCATAATCACTCTGCTATAGCTATCCCTTCGGGATACATATTTCCCGATCAATCTTTTCGGCGCATTTACCGTTATTGCCTCTGTGAACATAGTAACTAAATAATCCCATTGCGTTACATAGGGGAGATATTGGACTATTGTTCGGTTCTAAACAATTTTATCCCTCCCCCCCTATGTAAATAATCTGATAGAGGTTCACAGTCGATAACATCTTTACCATCTAGCAATAAGTCGAAGAACACCATCGATGGATAATGAGGATCCATACTTACCATCAGGGGGTCTTTCAGCAAGCATGGTTATATGTCACCCCTCTCCGGTTCGTTTTATAAATGATAAAAAAAGAACGACTAATCAGGATCCGGGATCTCTAAAAATTGGATTGGAATTGAAAACTTAAAAATTAACGGGTTTTTAGCCCACGAATACCCAATTTACCAATTAATTCATCGTAACGAAGTTTATCCCTCTTGTAGAGATAAACCAGAAGTTGCTTACGTTTGCTCAAAATTTTCCACAAACCCCTTTGGGATGAATAGTCTCTTCCGTGTAATTGCAGATGCTGGGTAAGTCTTAGGACCCGATTGGTTAAATAAAATACCTGAGATTCAACAGATCCTCTCTGTTTATTGGGAATAAGAGACGAACTAATGGACAAATTCTTAATCATAAAAAAACAAATTTTCCCGGAGCTGAATGGAATTTTTTTCCCGAGTCAGAAAAAAGAATTAGATCCATTCTTTCGTTTTCATGGTCCATATAATAATTCTGATTCGTTCCGACCATTTCTATTTAAGAAAAATTGGTCGGATTCTTTCTATCTTCTTGGAGGAACATCTAGTTTTGGACCTATGGCAAAATACGATACGATATGTAGAATCTTTTCACATTGATGAAATGGAACGAACAGATTGGTTCAATTTTGGCCATATCCTGAAACTCTATTGAATCAATTCTTTTTTTTTTTTTTCGACGAAAACGGAATTGAAGCAAAAAATCTATCAATTGAAAGTTTGGGGATACATACGTATTCTCAACATCGCAGATCGACTCCCATCATTTGTATTGAACCAATATCTATTCATGCAAATAAGATCCTCTAATCGATAACTAGGCCAAAGAAAACGTTTAATTATTTGTGTTGTATCTACGCTAAGATGTTGGTCTCTTCCCATGAGTTCTTCGTCATTTTGTATGTCTTTTCCATTGGAAAATCCTACATGATCATTCTCCGGATCAAACCGATTCAGGATTCGAAATTCTCTACGACGTTTTGGAAGCAAAATATCTTCTAAATTGAGGGAACTCAAAATGTTTTTTCTATCCCCCAGAATTTTCCCGCATTGCGCAGATCCATCATAAAGATTTCCATCTATCCACTCCCGGGCTCTATTTTGAAACTTCAATGAAATACTGACGATTTTATACATCAGGAATTCGTCATCCGGTATGCTTGATAAACGATATGGTTCGAGGACCAATATTTTTTTATTTACCGATGTTTCATTTCTATTGCTTACCTTTTTCGGAACATCCCCCTGAGGAATATTCTCTTCCGATATTTCATTTCCATTGCTTACCTTTTTCGGAACATCCCCCTGAGGAATATTCTCTTCCGATATTTCATTTCCATTGCTTACCTTTTTCGGAACATCCCCCTGAGGAATATTCTCTTCCGATATTTCATTTCCATTGCTTACCTTTTTCGGAACATCCCCCTGAGGAATATTCTCTTCCGATATTTCATTTTCATTGCTTACCTTTTTCGGAACATCCTCTTGAAGAAGATTCTCTTCCGATATTTCATTTTCATTGCTTACCTTTTTCGGAACATCCTCTTGAAGAAGATTCTCTTCCGATATTTCATTTTCATTGCTTACCTTTTTCGGAACATCCTCTTGAAGAAGATTCTCTTCCGATATGTCATTTCCATTGCTTACCTTTCTCGGAACATCCCCCTGAGGAATATTCTCTTCCGATATTTCATTTTTATTGTCCTTCTGATTCTGAAGAATAAGGAACAGTAGTTTTAGGTTAACATTTCCCTCTTGGATATTGGTCCAAATATATTGTTCCGGATCCTTAATTCCGGACATAACCCTGCCAATCTTCGACAGCTTGGATATACTTTCTTCTCCTATATCTTCTACCGCTTTGTATTGAACAAAAACTTGAGGCTTACCAGTTTTTTTCTTTTCATCAGTTTGTTTCTCTTCTACTTCACCAGTTTGTTGATCTTCTACTTTACCAGTTTGTTTCTCTTCTACTTTACCAGTTTGTTTCTCTTCTACTTTACCAGTTTGTTTCTCTTCTACTTTACCAGTTTGTTTCTCTTCTACTTTACCAGTTTGTTTCTCTTCTACTTTACCATATTCATCGTTCCGATTATGCTCTGTTCCTTTTTTGTTCTGAACATCTGATCTAAGACCTATTCCTTGTTTTAGAACATCTGTTTCTTCTTCCTCTATCTTTTTCCGGTCTCGTTCGTCTCGTAAAAACGATTTTCCTGGTACGGACTTCGATTTAGTGTAATATATATTCTTGATTCCCAAAAGTTCCGGGAATAACCATAATTTTAAATCTAATCCGGATCCTCTCTTCTCGATTTCCGGAGAATCCATAATGCCAACATTGTCTCTTTGCGTCTCATCAATCCCCTGCTGATTCGTAATAAGATCAGTCTTAAGATCAGTCGTAAGATCAGTCTTAAGATCAGTCTTAAGATCAGTCTTAAGATCAGTCTTAAGATCAGTCTTAAGATCAGTCTTAAGATCAGTCTTAAGATCAGTCTTAAGATCAGTCTTAAGATCAGTCTTAAGATCAGTCTTCTGCCTGTCAATCATTGTTGTATGATCGTAAGTACAAGAACGTATAGCATCGTAAATATCAATAGCATCGTAAATATCAATAGTAGAACGAGGACCATTCACGAGATTGAAATCGGTACCCTTCCAATCCTCCTCGATAATATCACGAATACACTTTTCCCTGGGAATTCCTTCACGATCGGTAATATCTTGATCATCTGGTATATCAGGTTGTACTGGCGGTCCGTTAATATCCGAATCTTTTGGCGAATTGAGAATATCCGATGCCGAATTGAGAATATCCGAATCTTTTGGCAAATTGAGAATATCCGATGCCGAATTGAGAATATCCGAATCTTTTGGCAAATTGAGAATATCCGATGCCGAATTGAGAATATCCGAATCTTTTGGCGAATTGATAATATCCGAATCTTTGGGCGAATTGAGAATATCCGAATCTTTGGGCGAATTGAGAATATCCGAATCTTTGGGCGAATTGAGAATATCCGAATCTTTGGGCGAATTGAGAATATCCGATGCCGAATTGAGAATATCCGAATCTTTTGGCGAATTGAGAATATCCAAATCTTTCGGCAAATTGAGAATATCCGATGCCGAATTGAGAATATCCGATGCCGAATTGAGAATATCCGATGCCGAATTGAGAATATCCAAATCTTTTGTCGAATTGAGATAACTATATGATAAAAGATCGTATCTGTAACGTTTGTTTATTTTCCGAAGTAATCCCAAAGAAGGTTCCATCACAGCTGCAAATATAGAATCTTTTTGTTGTTCATAGGGAATGAATCGTTCTTCATAGCACGTACATTGCTTACTTACTATATTTCTCCATTTCTGTGGGTTTATCCTAGACCATATCTGTGGGGATAAATTGTATTGGTCAAAACATCTCAACCATTGTTTCCAGTCATTCTCCTTCAGATCTTGTGGTTTCTCGTGATCCAATATTCTTTGTATATCTAATAATTCTTTGATCTTCTTCTTGATCAAGGGATATGATGTTTGGGCTCGAGATTGTAATAAATACTTTGAATAGGACCTGTTCATTGCCCTTATCTGCCATATTTTGTGAAATACATATGCTTGGGACATTGAGAACATGTTTTGATCAGGACGAATTTCAAAATCTTGTATTTTTTCGTTGATCAAATAGTAGTTGGTAATTTGACCTCTATTTATTCTTGAAATAGAATTATTGAGAATGAATATTCGTCCGTAAATTGTTGCTATATTCCCCGTGGATCGGATCCAAGCGGATCGAATCCAAAATTTTATATTTAACCCGATGAAATGAATAACACTTGGTAAAAGATCTTGGTCCATTCTTTTGAGAAAAAGTTTCATTAATTTCATAGAATAGAACCTTTTTCGGATTAATTGGACACTTTTATTTCGAAATCGACCAGGTATTCGCCGAATCTGAACCAATCGTTTTTTTAATGTTGATCCCAATATGTTAAAACTCCCCTTCGATCCGGTATTAATCTCTGAATCCACCAGAGACATTCCAGTTATAGGAGGGCTATTTATGATCGCGATAGATTCGATCCGCTCCTTCATTGTGGTCGTCCGATCATCTGGATCTTTAACATTAATTGTTCGGGTTTCATATCCAAATTGATCATTAACTTCTGGTGAATCATTTGCACTACTCATAGGGGTAGCCTCACTCGGTAATTGATTTTGTATCCGGTCATTCAGTTCACTCTTGTCTATATATCTAACTTGTGGAACGCGTCTTATTCCTGTAGATCCCATTAATTTTCTCTTCAATTTTTGGAAGAGAATAAATTCTCTCCTCAATCCTCTTTTCACTTTTTTGAAGATGATCCATCCTCTCCTCAATCCTCTTTTCAATTTTTTGAAGATAAATTTTGTGAAGATAGGTTGAAAAAATTCGGAAAAAGGTCCTAAATTTGGGATTGGATCACCATAAGGTACGTCAGTTTCCAATCCAAGAGTTGTTAAATAACTCCAACGCAATTTGTTTTCGAATCGGAGTTTGGATCTATGCCAAGGCTTCAAACGAAAAGGAAATAGAAGCTTTATCTGCATACCATTTTGTTTCCAATTGTCTGGGAATTCTGTTTCGGAAAATTCGGCTCCATCAGGAGCGCATTTTACATGCACTTCTCTCCTCATTTCTTCCCAATCTTTGGAAAATTCGGGGACTTGAAATAGTAATATACGACCGATATTCTTGGCTATTATAAGTGATGGTAATATTATACGTTTTCTCAAAATTGATTGAGCCACTAATAATAAACCTCTTAAATGGTTCAATTCCGACCACAGTGTACATAAGGACTCAACGAGTGCCGGATTGTAGGAGGGGATAATCGGCTTCGATTCTTCGTATCTATGGATTTTCTTCTTCTGGGTTTGTTCATTCACTCTATCAGAATTTGACATGTCGTAATAATCTTTAGGATAAGCGGGTATTTCCATTCTTACCAAAAAGAAAAAGGAATGTGCATTCGGTTGCATCCTCTTCCATATCATAATTTTACGTCTTTGAGCACGTATGGATCCTCTGATTAAGTTCCGACGATAATCTGTCTCTTCAAAATAACGTTTCATAACTATTTGTCTTTCCCCAAGAGAAAAAGTCAGTGTACTTCTTACCTTTCTTGGACGAATCCTATTCTCTGTGAGTTCAGTTGTGGAACCATCATCATATTCACCTATCATCAAACCAGATGAAAATCGAGGCACATGTTTCGGAATCTCTATAATTTGGAGAAGTTCATTCAATAGTATTTCGTTGTAAAGGGTAATAAAATCTTTCGTTTGCGTTGAATCATCCGTAGATACATTCCCACGAAAATTTCGTAGTATTGTCCACTCATGTTGCGCCAAAGACTCGAAAAGGAAAATCTGTTCAGAAGTAACCTTCTGTTCCGTAGTAACAAGATCGAGAATAAATTCCCATTTTACGGTACCTGTGGGTGCAACGTTTCTACCGTCGATTTGGCTGTAAATATTAACCAAATAGTTTGTGTAGATCCGTTCATTACATGAAGCTATTTCCGGTACGATATCTATATAGGCTACTCGAAGGGCTATTTCCAACCGCAGGAAATTGATGAACAAATCATCATCTTTTGCATAGATCTCTTGAATCTGATCAGAAGGCATTTCCAACAAATCTTTTGGATAGATCAGGTTACCAAAATAAAAATCTATATTTGAAGAATCTATATTCGACAAATACTCTTCAAAGATCTTCCTTGCTTGATTTGAAATTATTCGTTCTGTTAATAGATAAAGCCGTTTCGAAATAGGTTCCACTTTGACTATTTCCGATGATTTAGTGATCGGAATGAGCGAACGACCAGTATCTGTAGGTAAGAGTTCCCAGGGTAGTCGAAAGCTTTCGTGTTCCAATTCCTGCCAATGATGAGAGATATGGTACCCATACCCAAATTGATCATTTTGGAATCCCTCTTTACAGTCTTTCATAGATACCTCTGTCAAATCCGAAAGATTTGAAATAATCGAATCGTTCAGCATTTGGGGGAACTCGAATTGGTTTATTGTTCCACGGAATGCCCCATTAAGGAATGGATCATACATTTCAGTAAAAGAATCTCCCTGAGAATTGGAGAATTGAACTCTCCTTTCCATAACATTTTCAGCAGGAGATCCATTGCTTAAAGCTTTCACTCGATCCGAAAATTCATTCCCTAAATAATCTCTTCTTCTTTTCATGGTATGGATCCACCTATGATAAGGATCCTCAGATGAGCAAGAAGTATCTAAAAGATCTCTATATTTCCCGAGCTTTTCCCCAAGGACCGATACACTAGGTAAAAACGTAAAAGAGATTCTTTGTTTTCCATCACTCAAATATGTGCCAAAAAAATATTGAGATACTTCGGTCCTCACAGGACCTAGTTGAGTAGGGCTATTCCCGATATATCGTATCGGCCGATAAGCTCTATTATGATCAAAGAACATAATGGGCCATGGTTGCTTGAACCATGATAATTGTTCTTCTTTCAGAAGTCCTTTCAGTTTTTTCGGATCTATAGCCACAGAGCGGTCATCTCTAACCGCAGCCACAGAGTGATCATCTTTAGCCACAGAGTGATCATCTTTAGCCACAGAGCGGTCATCTCTAACCGCAGCCACAGAGTGATCATCTTTAGCCACAGAGCGGTCATCTCTAGCCGCATCCACAGAGTGATCATCTTTAGCCACAGAGTGATCATCTTTAGCCGCAGAGCGATCATTTTTGTCACCGATGTAATCATTATTGCTTATAAGGAACGGTGATGGGGCTCTACCTAAACAGAAGAAACAATAATAAAAAAGAAGTAGACTAAAGGTTCGATGGATATAACGTCTTAATATAGTATAATCGATAGGTGAATTACGTTCTATACGTAAAGATACCGATTTTGTCAAAATTATGAATAGAATATGACCACCCAACCAACCGCAAAAACTACTTATAATAAATGAGATATTATCGCTGTAACGAAAAAGAAAGAGGTTAACCAGTCTTGTTAATACGGGATTTGCTAAAAGAATGGGATTAAACAATTGAAGAATTAGACCACCCATAAATATACTTAGAATTTTTGGATTGTTGATCGAATTTATGGGGTGCAGAGATTCAGAACTTGAAGGTTTTTTCTTAATTTGATAAAAACGAAAGAACATGTATGGTACCACTAATAAAGTTATTGCGTGAGGTTTCCACAACGCTGCATAGATGGGCGAATAGTACATGGACACAAAGACTATTAATTGTCCCATAATAGAACCACTTATAGCTATTATACCATAGAGAGTTTCTCCCAAAAAGAAAGATCTCATGGAATATATTTTAGAGGGACCAAAAGGCAATGTAGTTATAAATCCATAATATAGCCCAAATAAAATGATCGGACCTGAGACTTCTACCCATGATGATAATGGATCCCATAGTAGATCAAGTACTCTTATCATATTGAAACTCCTTTTTGATCGAAATAAAAGAATGAGAAACAGGAATAGAATAAATAGATCTGGTATCCCCCATATATATATGGGAGATACAGATAGGAATAGTTATCATTTTATACATCCATAAATTCGATTTAACAGAATAGATTCCAATATCTAACATATAGGAAATCGATTTAGAATAGATATTATAACATAACATCTGGATATATGCATATGCTATTAATACATATATTCCCTGTTATCTTATCTAGGAGTAGAAGTACTGGTATAGAACTCGTTGTTCTTTCTGACCAGGGTGGTTCGATCCAAGTTATCTAAATTTTCATTACGTCGTAGAGGGCGGGTAACCAATTCAAGTACATCTCTCGCATTGGCAAATCCATGAATCTGGGCAAAAGTAAATTCAACTGACCATTTAGTACCAATTCCTCTCGCCCCTAACGGGTTAGCATGAGCCATTCCGGTGATGGCTAAGTCGGGTTGTAGCTCGCGCATACGTCGTATCTGATTCGAATTGTCTGGTTTCTCCACAATTCGTGGTATTGGTATACACATTCTTATACATGTATCTTGTAAAAGTGCTAATTCAGCAGCTTGATACCGTTTATCCATATATGGAATACCAATTTCATAAACGATCATGCCACATCTGATTAAGAATCTTGCTAGAGATATTTCTAGCAGATTATCTCCCATGAAAAAGACAGATTTCCCGCGTACCAAATAAAGATAATCCTTTAAACTCTCCCATATCCGTTCCTCTCTTTCCTCCAGACTCTGGGTCTCAATACCAAATACAGGACAAATCTTTTCAATCCAAGCACGCGTTCCGTCCGGACCAATAGGAAAAGGAGCTACGATTAATTCACATTTTTTTCGTCTTATCAAAGTTGTTGCTGTACGACCCAGAAATGGGTTAACGCCACAAACATAAACTCCATCACCCAGTGATGGAAGATCGGCATATCTCTGAGCGGGCAACCAACCCGATACCTTGATGAATTGGCGTCTTAATTCTGTATCAAGTTGAGAGACCAAATTCGAGGGTAAAGACCCAAAAATAACTAAGGGAGGATGATTTGCATACTCCACTAATTTCTTTTCCTTCAGAAGAGGAAAAGGGAATAAATTTGTTTTTGTTATAGTTTCTTTTGATTCACCAATGGGGAATTCTTGTTCTGGACAACGATGTGCCATTACAGCTAACACAGTATCTTCCCCCTGAGTAAAAGCATAATCCAGTCCATTTGCTCTTGCCACTAGAATTGGTACTCCAATTTCATATTCCAATTTGGGTGCCATACCTTCTAAATCCATTTTTATTATTTCTGTAGTACAAGTGCCTATCCATATGATGACGCTGGGGTCTCTATCTTTTCTTATCCGAATACAAAGCGTTTTCAATTCCTCATAATCGTTCAAATGGGCCGAGATATCTCCTTCTTCTAATTCTGCCATTGCATAGCGGGGTTCTGCAAAAATCATAACTCCAAGTGCATTTTGCAGAAAATAACCACATGTTTTTGTGCCCACTACCAAAAAGAAACTGTCTTCAATCTTTTGATACAACCAAGATACACAGCTAATAGGACAAAAAGTATGATAATTACCCGTTTCACATTCAAAAGTTATAGTTTCATCAATTTTGGCCGACATAATAGGGAGGAAAAGAATAAATGGTTGAGGATAAATAAGGAAAAGAAATAATGAATAAAAAGAAGAATGAAAAGAAAGGATCGAATTTACAACGAATTGTGAATAAATTGTTGATTCTAAATCCTTGTAAACCCAAGTAAATTTTCCTGATTCTTTTTTTTCTGCCCCCCACCACCAATGGGATTTAGATAAAGATCAGAGAGTAAACTGAATAATTCCCGATCTGGAATCTCTTTTGGGACAATACCTTCTGGTTGGGATAATATTTGATCTGCTATGTCTAGATAATATTTACACACATAGTTAAGGGATGGTTCAGATCCAACCATTTCAAATAAGGTTTTACCCTTGACTCTGGAAACTCGGATATCTTCAATAATAGGTAATACTTCTATTACGGGCATTGGACAGGCTTCCACATATTTATGGATAAGATCTCTTTTAGATGTACGATTTCCAACCAAGCCTGCTAATCGGAGTGGATGTGTACGAGCTTTTTCCCTTATAGAGGCAGTAATACGATTAGCTGCAAATAATGCATCGAATCCATTATCCGTAATTATTACACAATAATCTGCATAGTTCAATGGAGCGGCAAAACCTCCACAAACCACGTCGCCTAATACATCAAATAATATAATATCATATTCGTAAAATGCATTTAATTCTTTTAACAGCTTCACAGTTTCTCCCACCACATATCCTCCACATCCGGCTCCTGCGGGTGGACCCCCTGCTTCCACACAATCCACCCCTCCATAACCCTTGTGAATTACATCTTCGGGCCAAATATCCTCATAATGATAATCCTTGGATTGTAAAGTATCTATAATTGTAGGTATTAGAAATCCTGTAAGAGTAAAAGTACTATCGTGTTTGGGATCACACCCAATCTGTAACACTTTTTGACCACGTCTCGCTAGGGCGACTGAGATATTACAACTAGTCGTTGATTTACCAATTCCGCCTTTCCCGTAAACTGCTATTTTCACCCGCCAA